TAACTTCCGTCTTGAAAGTTATTTTGTGTTTTTATATTATATCCTCGATTCCTTTCAATTTGTAATCCAATACAAAAATCAGTTGGTTCCGTTAGGTTAGCTATATGCTGCGTATTATCAACGATTTCCACAGAAGGTGGTAAGAGGATGTCTTGAGCAGTTACATATCCAGGACCTTTGACACAAATAAGCGCGTCACGAGTTCCATATAGATTACTTCTCAATACAATTTCTTTCAAATTCATTAAAATTTCATGTACTGATTCTTGAATACCTACTATGGTAGAATATTCATGCGGGATTTTCTCAGATTTTGCACGTGTAATACATGTTCCTTCGATTTCTCCAAGCAAAGCTCTTCGCATCGCAATGCCTATTGTGTCGGCTTGACCTTTCATAAGTGGAGACAGAATAAAGCGTCCATAATAAAGACGCTTACTGTCTGCTCTTGATTCAACACATTTCCACTGTAGTGTCCGAGTAGATACTTTTAATTTCTCTCGAACCATAGTAATATTATTTGTCAGATTTTTGAGTCATTTATTTCTCTTGAAATCTCTTCAATGTTTATTTCTACACTCGCCTTTTTTTAGGGGGTCTGCAGCCATTATGTGGCATAGGGGTTACGTCCCTTACGAAACTTAAAAGTATACCACTTCGACGAATAGCGCGTAATGCGGCATCTCTTCCGAGACCCGGACCTTTTATCATTACTTCTGCTCGTTGCATACCTTGATCTGTTACTGCTCGAATAGCATTTCCTGCTGCGGTTTGAGCAGCAAAAGGTGTCCCTCTTCTTGTACCCCTGAATCCACAAGTACCGGCGGAGGACCAAGAAATAACCCGACCCCGTACATCTGTAACTGTCACAATGGTGTTGTTGAAACTTGCTTGAACATGAATAACGCCCTTTGGTATTCGCCGTGCACTTTTACGTGAACCCACACGTCCAGTCCTACGTGAACCGCTTCTTGGTATAGATTTTGCCATATTTTATCATTTCCGAAATATAAGTCAGAGATATATGGATATATCCATTTCATGTCAAAACGGATCTTTTATTTTGATTTGTTCATCGGTTCCTTTAGAGAGTCCCTTTTCGAAAGATTATCCTTGTCTTTGTTTATGTCTCGGGTTGGAACAAATTACTATAATGCGTCCCCTTCTACGGATCAGTCGGCATTTTTCACAAATTTTACGAACGGAGGCTCTTATTTTCATAATTGTTATTCCTTAACTGAATTTCGAATCTACTTTACTGATTGGAAGAAAATGAGTTTCTTGAGATTTTTGAACCGTGAATTGGATCCTCATGAAAGGAATCTTGAAAAACCACCGAACCATTCGAATCTTTGTTGTGGGGTCTAGAAATTCTGCGCCCCCCCCCCCGTTTGAATCATAACGACTTACTTAAATTTTGATTCTATCTCCTGGTAGTATATGTAGAAAAGAGTGTCGGATCCTTCCTGAAACAGAACTTAGAATCTGACTTCATTATTTAAACGAACCCCGAACATACCGTTGTGAAGTGATTCAGTAATTAAACCTTCATGAATCCATTTTTTTCCAGACAAACCCTCCTTGAAGTATCAACTAATGTAGGAAGGCGTGATATTAGATAACTTGGCTTTTTTATTCGTTTTTTTCACAAACAGGAAGTTACAGATACAATTCGGATAGCAGAAAATTTACCATATATAGCACAAAATTTCTCCGCCGATTCCTTCTAGCCGAGCTGCTCGGTCTGTCATTATACCCCGAGAAGTAGAGAGGATTACAATCCCCATCCCGTCTAAAATTCTAGGAATTCGTTGATAGTTAGAATAGATTCGGAGACCCGGTCGACTTATTCGTTTTAAATTTAAAAGAGTTCTATATGGTCCTTTCCTATTCCTTCTATGTCGTAGGGTTAAAACCAAAAAATATTTGTTATTTTCTACAAGTTTCCTTACGTTTTCGAGAAAACCCTCTTGTAAAAGTATTTTAACAACGTTTTGGGTCATGTTAGTAGATGCTATTCGAACCGTTCCCTTTCGATCCATGTCAGCATTTCGTATAGAAGTTATTATGTCAGCAATAGTGTCCTTACCCATGATAAACTCAAATTATTGTTGCTTCCGAATTTGGATATAATCAGCATGTTCTTTTTTTATAAAAATTATTAAAGAAAATTCTTAAAAGTATATGCGTGAGACATAATCCACTAATTTATATATTTTATTTAAATACTATCACTATCTCACGGTCTCATATTATAATACCTCAGGTGCTAATGAAACTATTTTAGTAAAATTTAACTGTCTCAATTCCCGGGCGATCGCGCCAAAAACTCGGGTTCCTTTTGGATTTCCTTCTTGATCAATGACAACTGCAGCATTGTCATCATATCGTATTATTATACCGTTATCGCGTTTGAGTTCTTTACAAGTACGTACAATTACAGCTCTGATCACTTCTGATCTTTCTAGAGGCGTATTTGGTACTGCTTCTTTTATCACAGCAACAATAACATCACCAATATGAGCATATCGGCGATTACTAGCTCCTATTATTCGAATACACATCAATTCTCGTGCCCCGCTATTGTCTGCTACATTCAAATGGGTTTGAGGTTGAATCATATCATTTTTTTTTATCCGTTTTTTTAATGTAAAATAAAGCAAAGGACGAAGTAAAAAAAAAAAAAAGAAAGAAAACCCTGCAATTGTTTTTTTTATACACAAGACTTCTTTCCTTTGGTTCTACATTTCTATCCAGAAATAATGAATTGAGTTCTTATAGGCATTTTGGACGCCGCTATTGAAATAGCCTTTCGAGCTATATTTTCGGCTACTCCACCCATTTCATAAAGTATTCTACCCGGTTTAACAACAGCTACCCAATATTCTGGGGATCCTTTCCCTGAACCCATACGGGTTTCCGTGGGTCTTACTGTAACTGGTTTGTCTGGAAATATACGTACCCATATTTTTCCGCCACGGCGTACATTTCGTGTCATTGCTCGGCGCCCTGCTTCGATTTGTCTAGATGTAATCCAAGCGGGTTCAAGTGCTTGAAGAGCATATCTACCGAAACAAATATGATTACCTCGATAAGATATTCCTTTCATTCTTCCTCTATGTTGTTTACGGAATCTTGTTCTTTTTGGGTTATAGTTGATGGTTCTTTTTCAATTCCATCTCTACTACAGAACTGGACATGAGAGTTTCTTCTCATCCAGCTCCTCGCGAATGAAACGACTAAAACAGATTTTATCAAGATATACATGTGTTTAATGAATAATATGCTGAATCGTAGGATTCTTTGAAATTGCATCTAATTAATCAATTCGTTAATCTATTCGAAATTTGTCTAGCGTGTTTAGATATTATTTAAGTAAACATGTATTCTATTTCTAGATAATGTCAATGTCTTTTTTTATAACGTTATCGTTATAAAAAAATCTTTCTTTTGTTTTTCCTTTTATCATATGGGATCGACAAAAATGTATCAATCTAATAAAAAAAAACTTTCGCGGGCGAATATTTACTCTTTCCATATCTATTTCAGTCATTTCCATATCTATTTCAGTTATAGGGTTAGTTCATGACCTCTCAAAATAAAAGAATAAACGAGGAGGTCCCTGGTTTGTTCCGCCATCCCACCCAATGAATCAATCATTAAGATTCATTTTCAATAGAATCTTCTGCATTCACGGGTTATATCGTTCCCATTGCTTCTCGATTAATGGTTAGGTCTGAATTTTCCGGCGGAGTCCTTTTTTCTTAAGTCAATTTTCTCAGTCTTTATTGGCTCGAGGCTCTTGATTTTTTTGTTCTATAAGCGGATTCATCTAATTATGCATGAATCATTATTGAATTTATGCTTTATTACACTGCGTTTTATGAGATGACTCATCGACCTTCCATATTGGAATCATATATCATTGATATTTCCGTTCTCTCTTTCTCTCATCCTTCCACTTCTCCGCATACTTTTTTCTGTTTTGCTTTCCGACTTAGAACTTCACAACTCATAATCCGATTGGTTTTTTTATCTTTATGCAAAAAAAGATTTCAGTTGCTACAACGATATGTCCAATATATTATATCTTTATCTTGACTGGTTCTTTGGATCCAGATAATGCGAAGCAATGAGTTGGTTATTAGTGCTATAGTTATTAGTTCATACTCTGGGCCCTGGTCCGTTTTTTTGAATCCTAGCCTAAAAAAACCAACGAGTCACACACTAAGCATAGCAATTATATAAAATGATCAATCGAATTTTTATTTAACCCTCTAGAATTGCAGAATTGCTCTTTTTTTGTTTTGCTTGAACATAAAAAGAATAAAAGAAAAGAATAAAAGGGTTTTTCTTTTTTTGTCCATTACTGGGTATAATGTAAAAACACGTAAAGTCTTATTATTCTTCGTCTACAAATATCCAAATTTTGATTCCTAATACCCCGTATATAGTTCGAACTGTATAGGAACAATAATCAATTTTAGCTCCAATGGTTTGTAGAGGAACCCTACCTTCTCTGATCCATTCGACGCGTGCAATTTCTTTTCCGTCGATACGTCCCGCAATTTGTACTTGAATTCCTTTTGTATTCGCCAGCTCGGTTAATTCAATAGCTTTTTTCATTGCTTTGCGAAAAGAAACTCTATTCTTTAATTGGCCGGCTATAAATTCTGCAAGAATATTAGGGTGTCCATAAGGATTTGCAATTCGTGTAATAGCAATGTTTAGTTTTTGGTTCGCACAATGAAGTTCTTTTTGTACATTCATCTGCAATTCTTCGACTCTCCGCGGTCTATTTTCTATTAAGAATTTTGGGAATCCTATATAAATTATGACTTGAATTAGATCAATTCTTTTTTGAATCTCTATCCGTGCAATTCCCTCAACGCCAACACCGGAGGATATTCTCATATTTTTTTGTACATAATTCTTAATACAGTTTCGTATTTTTTGATCTTCTTGTAGACCTTCCAAATAATTTTTTGGCTGTGCAAACC